TTACTAGTAATAGGAAGAAATAGAAAGAATGAATAGATAAATTCATCTATAAATTCGATAAGAGAGGGTCTAAAGCGGGTAGCGGGAATCGAACCCGCATCGTTAGCTTGGAAGGCTAGGGGTTATAGTCGACGCCGATTCAATTCAACATTTTTAACGTCTCTAATTCAAAACCGAACATGAAACTTTGGTTTCATTCGGCTCCTTTATGGAAGATGGATAAATAAAGATCTAAAAGATGTAAATGAAAATTCTACCCATAACATCTATGTTAGCTTTTTTGTATGAATACATTGAATTCAAAAAGACTTGCTTTCTAGATGATCCCGCTAGAATAAGATAATTGTAACAATCTTTCTAGTTCCTTCGTTCTTTATTTCTATTTCAAAAAATCCTTAGGAAAAGTACTTTGTTCTCACCGAGCTAAAACAATATGTCGATGTCTCTAGTAAATCAAAGTCATCATTTAATAGCTATTTTGCTTCAATTTCTTCTCTATCAACTCAAAATGGAAGATTTAGTTACGGTTAGAAATCCACTTTTCTATCTTCAGCCATGGATCTTTATTCATAATTTGTGAATTGGATTAATACTTCCAATTAAATAATTATGTTTCGCAATTTTAGAATCCAAATTTCAATTGACCTTTGGATACAAATCACGAGAATTTCTATTTTTCCTCGAATCAGTCATTGAGAGGTAAAGGATTTAATCCTTTTAAGAAAAAAAGTTTTTAATCGGAATATAAATTAAACCGAGGGACCCCTTAACTATTAAGGGGATTAATAGAACGAATCACACTTTTACCACTAAACTATACCCGCTACAATGTGATTATTGTATACAAATGGATTTTTTGTCGAACAGAGGCATTTGGCGTAATCAAAATAGGATCCGAAACGAATCATGAAAATTAGAGTATTTGCGGTATTCAATTAGGAAAAGATTAAATAACTAAAATGAAATAAGAATTTCTTTTTTTTTGACTAAAGTCATTTTGATAGAGACGATTCACCAAAAGCACCAAAATCATAACATAAAAATGCGTTGTGTAAGAGTCCAGAGTTTATTTTGTTTATTCTATAGCTCTATATCTCTTTTTTATTACAAAAAAATATAAAACACAGTAGTCAAAGTCAAAAAAAAAAGATAAAAATAACGGTCAAATCACACTTTCGAGTTGTTTTAATTTACTAACAAGTCTTTTTTTTTTCAAACCCGATAAAGGGTTTTATCTATCATTCGTTGGAACAAAAAAAGGGCTTAGCAAAGGGCCCTGACTAGGTCAATACCTAGCCGGGCCGGGCGTGGGAGTCAAAAAAAGGTGCCTTTTGGATCAAAATGAAAACAATTGGAGCTTTTTAGCTCTTACTTTATCTAAATTGAATTACTGATGAAAGTTAGATATATCTAATCTATATAATAAAAAGATAGAAAGAAAGCCTTTTTGAATCCTTACTTTATGTGTAATCCTTACTTTATCCTTACTTTATGTGTAATGTAACATAGTATTTTTTTTTTTCTCAATTGGGAGAGATGGCTGAGTGGACGAAAGCGGCGGATTGCTAATCCGTTGTACAAGTTATTTGTACCGAGGGTTCGAATCCCTCTCTTTCCGCCTCCCTCGATGACTTGATATTTGAATTTCATGGATCTTTCACAATTTTCAAATCATTTTTCATTTTATTCTTCACGTCCAGGATTACGCCCCGGATCATTAGATAGGAATCCAAAGATGAAGAGAGAAACAAAGAATATCACTACTGTATAAACGAAAAGTTTGAGAGTAAGCATTACACAATCTCCAAGATCATTTTTTTTTTTGAAAAGGGGGAATAGATCGTCTGTTTTTATACCACATACCCTAATTCTATTTTGACATCACGAAATGAATGAGGCGCTTTCTAGAAATAGAAAAATTTTTGAATTTATGAAAATTCTTTTGTCATAAGAGTCTTTCATTACTAAAATTGCATTTCATACCCAAAATTTTATATTCTCGAAGATTCGGATACTAATAGGATTAGTGTCTTTCATTGGAAAAGAAAATGGGGTATGAATGGGGTGATTTAGATTTCTCGCGTCGAGTCAAGAGTTTCTTTGAATTGAGGGTTCATTATTGTGAGACTTATTTGATCCCATTGATCAAATCTTCGAAATAAATCCTGAATTTTCTAGGATAATATTAAAGATCTCAGCGAAAACTTACAGCAGCTTGCCAAACAAAGGCTAAAAGAAAAAAAAACAGAGGTATGACTGGCATAACATCTACAATCGGATTCAAAAAAGCGTAGGCCTCCGGCAATTTGGCGAAGACAAAATTACTCGAATAAAGAGCCGAATTAATACAGGTCAAACTAAAGATATTAAGCATAACGGGCATTTTGTTCTTGGAGATAATTTGATTTTGATTGAGTTATTGATATGAAGTCAAAAGTAAGAAAGTAAGGTAGAAAAGATTCTTCTTTGTCTTTGAATTCACCCAATCAAAAACCCTCCCACTCTCAAATAGAATAGAAGAAATTCGACTTTCATACAATATCTTAATTGAATTATATGTAATGATCAATAAATTGAATTTTATTCTATATATACGTATCAAAATCTTAGCAAGAATATATTCTCTAAATTAGATATTTGAATTAGAATTGACGATCAACCAATACCAGCATTATTCTTTATTAGTGTCGAATAAAAATTTCAATGGGGCGTGGCCAAGTGGTAAGGCAACGGGTTTTGATCCCGGTATTCGGAGGTTCGAATCCTTCCGTCCCAGATCATATTCCACTCTAAATATAAATTTGATTAGAATAAAAATAAGTAGAATAAGATTCTTGTGAACAACTTTCTGTTTATGTTTAAAGGTCTAATATTGAATAGAATGCGATGCTTATTTCTTTTTTTATGATTTTTAATTCCTATATAATTTTTAGAGTAGATTTCAATTAATTAGAAAGGGAACGTCTTAAGTTGAATATCTTTGTTTGTCCGAATTTCATTAATAAATAAGAAAATTACGCGATCTATTTTATTTGAACTTTTAGGTATTTCGTGTTTGACTCTAATGAATAATTAGAAATCTATGAAAGGAGTGGGAAGAATTGAGATAGAGGAATTCATTCATTTTATTCACTTTCCCTTTTCCTTTATTTCTTTTATGACAATCTTATAGAAAGAATAGAAAGATTACTGAATCTTAAGTTAAACAAAATAGGAAAATACATATATAAAACTAGGAAATGCATAGTTTATATGTATATATTATTATTGCTCTATAGTTCTATTTCAGTAAGAGTCGTTTTTCGTTGTGAAACAAAAATGTTATGATCTCGAAAGGGCAAATTTCAATATCTAACCATATTTAACATAGAATATCTATAAGAGTCACAATTGTTTAATCTATCTGATAGATATAGATAGGAACTATTCTTTTAGCTATTTTATAAAATAAGAATCGAAAAAATAAGGACTCAAATTTTCCCTCCCATCCGTATTTTTTATTCATTTCATAAAAATAAACGACAAAATTTAAGTGATTCCCTTTTTTATTTCTATTTTATTATAGAATCATTTTGATAATTAAAAAAAATCTTGCATTTATACTATACAATAAAATTGGGATTACGTTGAATTCGTGCTAAAACCTCTTCAGAAAAATATCTATCCATCTATCTAGAAGAAAAACGATAGATTACTATGTAGCGAATGTACCAACGATTATTCACGATTCCATAATTGAATCAATTCCATACCGGTTCCAAATTAAAGAAATGTTATGGTAAAACTTCGTTTGAAACGATGTGGTAGAAAGCAACGTGCGACTTGAAAGACATGATCCATTGTGGATTTTTATATCCACCATTTTCTAATTTTATATAAGAAAGAATGAAAGTGCTCTTGACTCGACATCATTTATTCTGTTTAGCTAGAAACCCCATTGGGTTGGAATGGAAATAGTCCATGATGGAGCTCGAGTAGAAAGTATTGATTCATTTCTCCGGGGCAAGGGTCTAGGGTTAATGCCAATCAATAAATTGGAACAACTTCGTAAGTATATCGTTGATAGAGAAATCGAAAGGGTTTTACGTTCCCAATTTAAAATAAAATTTCTTGGAATTGAAAAAAAAAAATCTTTTCATACAAAGTGTATCGCAGAAGAATCAACCCTTTCTATGATTCTTTACTAGAAATCAATCGCAAAAAAAGGTATGTTGCTGCCATTTTGAAAGGATTAAGAATCACCGAAGTTATGTCTAAACCCAATGATTTAAAACAAAGATTAAAGGATCCCAAAACAAGAAAAGATTTTTTCCTTTGTTTTCATAATCGGATCGTAATAAAAATGCAAATAGATTTGAAACGAAAGAAACAAAAAGGGGGTTTAAAGACCACTCAATAAATGAAATGCTTAAATATTTTCTTTTGAGCCACTTGAGAGCTATCTAACTTGAGTTATGAGTACAAATGATTTTTTTTAAAGAAGTAAGAATAAAAAGGGAGGATTTAAACTAAAATCGAATTTCTTTAACCATTTTCTATTTTATAGACCCCTTTGTGATTGTATGTAATCCTATACATTAAGTAGAACTTAGAATCATTTTTAACGAGCCGTACGAGGAGAAAACCTCCTATACGTTTCTAGGGGGGGGGGTTCTTTTTTTACATCTATCCCAATAAGCCGTCTATCGAATCGTTGCAATTGATGTTCGGTCCCGAAGAGAAGGGCGAGATCTTCGGAAAGTGGGTTTTTATGATCCGATAAAGAATCAAATTTATTTAAAAGTTCCTGCTATTCTATATTTCCTTGAGAAAGGTGCTCAACCTACAGAAACGGTTCAGGATATTTTAAAGAAAGCGGGAGTTTTTAAGGAGTTTCACTTTCACTCTAATCAAACTAAATCAAATTAAGGAATAAAAAAAAAATAATAGAGTAATAGAGAAAGATTGTATAAAACTATATAGGAGTCATCACTCCCCTAACTTTTTATTTTCTCTTTTGC